TTATTAAAAGCTTGAGGTAAGAACGGGTTTCGTTCTAGTGCCCGAAAATAATATTCTAAAGCTTTTGTATGCTCTCCGTTACTTGTGTGGATAAGGCCTATGTTATAGAGTATATAGCTTCGATCATAGGGATCAATTTCTAGTCGCATAGCTTCATAATAATTCTGTAAAGCTTCCGCATAATTTCCTTCCGATTGAGCTGACATCCGTTACGGTCGTCATTCGATTCAAAGAATTCTCCGTTCCAGAAACGTACATGAGATTTTCATCTCATACGGCTCCTCCCCTATGTGCATAATGAAAATAATACATGGAATCAAAAAAGATTGAAATATTCTCATTATGAATTCAGTGGGGCTAACGTTTTTACAAGAAATCTCTAGCCAACCTTTCTGCAAAAGATATTTTCTTAACATCACGCGTGTTGATACTGGTACTAGATAAAAATGTAAACTCCAACAATTTCTTTGTTCTCAACGCCCTTTAATTTCCAGGAATTAATCACTTTAACAGTCTTCTATGGTTCTAAGGGTATCCAAAGTACCAACGAGATGGATGTTTGTTATCCCAACCATTCTTTTTAGTCCCGATCCCGATAAGGAAAAGCGGTAATTTTAAACAAAGTTTTCGTGTTGTTGATTCCTAGGCGTAGCGCCTCTTCCCCTATGCGGCCTATTGGTACTAGTCTAGTATGGTAGGGTTGGCCTGTAATATAGAACCCATAGGTTAACCTTTCGCTCAATACTCAAATCGACAATTGAAGCATCTGAGGCTGCATTAATCGGGGATACACGACAGAAGGAATTGTTTTATCTAGAAACTTCACCTTCAACAAGCGTCGATTTTTTCAATAATCTTTTTCGTTCTTTTCTATCCCGAATCTTCCGTCTTTCTCCTAAGACCGAAGCGGTAAATAAAAAAATAATCAAATCACACCATCTCTATAATAGGTAAATGCCTCTTTTTCTCCTGAAGTTGTCGGAATTATTCGTAATAAGATATTGGCCACAATTGAAAAGGTCTTATCAATAAAATTTTCATTTATCCGCGATCTAGGCATAGGTAGAAATCCATTCTATAATTCTTTTCATTAACTCTCGTGAGAAAACGATCCCACAAGTAAAGGAATTTTACAGTACGAAATAACATAAAAGCAGACTCATATCCAATTTTTTCTTTTTGAAAGGGGTCGATAAAAAATAAGAAATATTAGAATCCGATTCGATTTCATCCAAATGTAGTAGTATAAGAATGAAAGGAACTATTCCGATTTGATCAAAGTAGAAGAATCAAAGAATTTATCTTGCGGATTAGGAGAATTCGAGAAGTTTTTCTGAAATTAAGATCCAAAGAAGAAAAAAATCGAATAATTCTTCAATAATCCTTCTATAATGAAAATAGAATAACCCTCCATTTTGTGTTTTGTGCATAGCGGGTAGACGCTTATACACTATACAATCAAATCGAAAAGGATGATTTATGAATTTGGAATAGATTTACGGGTTAAGGGGTTGTTGTTAAGCGACCTAAAATTGGAAAGAAATTTTCAAATTCTTATGGAAATTGAATTCGAATAAAAAGATAATTATGATCTAAAGGTATCCATTCACCATAGTCTAACAAAATAGACCGATCGGTTGATTCGTTCCAATTCATTGATTGAATCCGGTAAAAATATCAGAAAAAGGTAGGAGCGCCGTCTCCGTCTTGGCAAACAAGATATATCTTTATTGTTATTGTTTTTAACCATTTTTCAAAAAAAAAATTATATTATCTTTTTCTCCCAGCCCCCTGGCTCGAAGAAAAAATTCTTTCTTTGATGAAAAGTTTTCCATTTTTATAGCTAGAATGGATTCGAGTGTCTGTACCCATCTAACAATCGAATATGAACAACTCGCAATTCGCTCGGATTCTCGGTCATAATCATTATGTAGGAGAGATGGCCGAGTGGTTCAAGGCGTAGCATTGGAACTGCTATGTAGGCTTTTGTTTACCGAGGGTTCGAATCCCTCTCTTTCCGTATCTTCACCCAATTCACCAATGCTTCAGCCCTTTCTTTGAGATGGATTCTCAATTCCTAATTTTTGTGATACGGAAGGAAAGAAAGAACGGGCAGGGAATAAAGATCCGCCTACTGATCTATGATACATGAATGGGAGAAAAATACAAATCTCCGGATCCAATTCCTTACCTTGTGTCCCTTTACTTAACTTAAGTGAAAGGGAAAAATTGTACGAACCCTTGGTTTGTTATTTTAGTTAGGTTTAAGTCTGACGAGAATAATATTCTACGACAAGTAATTCATTTATTTTCAAACCGACCCATTTACTATCTATTATTTGATTGACTAATCCTTTATATTGGGATGCGTGAAGAGTCAAATGCTTTGGCAATTCTTCATGGTGGGATGAATCAAGATAATTTTGAATCAGAGCTCTCGATTTTTGGTCATCCCTTGCTGTAATAATATCTCGGGGTTTGCAACGATAACTTGGTATATCTACTATACGACCATTAACTAAAATATGTCTATGATTAACTAATTGGCGGGCTTGAGGAATAGTTGAAGCCATACCCAATCGAAAAAGGATGTTATCTAAACGCATTTCAAGTAATTGTAGTAAAACCAGACCCGTTGATCCTTTGGCTTTTCCGGCGATACGAACATATTTAAGTAATTGCCGTTCTGTAAGACCATAATGAAAACGCAATTTTTGTTTTTCTTCTAAACGAATACGATATTGAGATTTTTTCCCGGAGCGCGATTGGTTTCTAAGATCGCTTCCGGCTCCAGGTCTTTTACTCGTTAGTCCCGGTAAAGCCCCCAGGCGGCGTATTTTTTTGAAACGAGGCCCTCGGTAACGTGACATAAAAACTCCTTATTTTATTGAAATTTCATAAACCTAAATTAAAACTAAAACTGAGCTAAATGATAAATGAAGCGAAATCCACTGAAGTATTGTACTACAAAGAATAATGAGATGTATCAATATCCACACACTTTTTTGTATTGTATATATATAAATATAAATCAAAAGACGGTTCTTTTTCTTGATTTATTCTGCCGAGGTCTAACTCCTCCAATTATGATTCATAATTAGAAGCTCCTACAACATAATAAATCGATGCCCCTTGGAAAAGAGGGACGAAGCCCTTTCAATGTTCTTTTCTTTCAAAAAGACATTATCAATCATTTTTTAAAATCAAGCAAATAGAGAAAAGCCGGCTATCGGAATCGAACCGATGACCATCGCATTACAAATGCGATGCTCTAACCTCTGAGCTAAGCGGGCTTAAATAACGGCAATGAGATGGTGCATGCATAGAAATTCGGTAAATTACTAGAATCTTATCTATTAACTATTCATTCTTAGCTATTCATAAAGAAAAGAATAGAGAATCAAATTCAAAATACAAAATAAATATTGAATATTATAGAACATAACGATTAAAATAACGATTAATAGAATATAGCGATCTATAGAATTTCGATTTCTGTATTTATCAATAATAAATATCTTACTCTTAATTAGGTAATAAGAGTTTTTTGTTTTGAATTGAAAATCAAATAACATTAGAAATTGTTTTTTTCTAACCTAATTTTATTAATATATTCGATTCTATTATTATATAGAATAGAATATACAGAATATTATTATTCTACTGATTCTATATAATTCTACTGATTCTATATATCTATTTTTTCTATATCTCTATTTTTTTTTTTTCTAGATATCTATTTATCTATTTTGAATTATCAATCGAATCTAGTATTAGCTTCTTATGATACATTATCTAAATTATCCATTCTTTTATTCTAATTCTAAAAAATGATGCTTTGGCTTTCGACTAAATAATTCGATTTGAATTCGAAATTAATAAAATGATTAGTTAGAACTATTATATTAGAAACGATTAATTAATATTTAATTAATTTCAATTTGAGTTATTTTTTGTTATGTTATATAGGATCCGCCTTAGCCTTAAGTAAAGGATAAGAAAAAAATGAAGATAAGAAAAAAATGAAATTAAAGACAAAGATGAAATCCAGATAAATGCAATGCAGATAAATGCAATCCATATAACTGTAATCCAGATTAGAATGAGGGAGTCTAATGATACATTTCTCCGTTTTTTGTTTTCAACGAAAGAAAAGACGAAAAAAAAAAAAAAGAATCGACCGTTCGAGTATTCCACCGGATTGCATGAGAAAAATGAGAGTAAGAGAGGCATATGTTAATGTTATGTAATATATATCCATATATATTGAATTGCGGATACAGAAAGGATAGAATCATTTCTGACAAGAAATCGAAACACTTTTCAATATAGGAATCCGTATCTAATGAATTCTATGTTTCAGCGTAAATGAAAGAAAAGGGAGAACGGCATCGAGGTCCTAATCTCAAAATGCAAGGGGGGATATGGCGAAATTGGTAGACGCTACGGACTTAATTGGATTGAGCCTTGGTATGGAAACCTACTAAGTGATAACTTTCAAATTCAGAGAAACCCGGGAATCAAAAATGGGCAATCCTGAGCCAAATCCTGTTTTACGAGAATAAAACAAAGCAAACAAGGGTTCAGAAAGCGAGAAAAGGGATAGGTGCAGAGACTCAACGGAAGCTGTTCTAACAAACGGAGTTGACTGCCTTTTTTTGGGAAAGAAAGGGAAATTAATCGAATATCGAAACTGCATAAAGGATAAGTTTATAATACACTATGGATACAAAATGAAAAATTATCTCAAAAATGACAACCTGAAGCTGTATTTATATTAATGAAAAAGAAAACAAAAGAATTGGGATTCCAAGTTGAAGAATCGAATATTCATTGATCAAATCATTCACTCCATAGTCTGGTAGATCGTTTCTTTTGAAGAACTTATTACTCAGACGAGAATAAAGATAGAGTCCCATTCTACATGTCAATATAAATACCGGCAACAATGAAATTTATAGTAAGAGGAAAATCCGTCGACTTTAGAAATCGTGAGGGTT